TTTCTTGGATTATTTACAAGTGGTATTCAAGCTCTTATTTTTGCAACTCTGGCTGCGGCTTATATAGGTGAATCCATGGAGGGTCATCATTGACTAACTTTCGAAATAGTCTTTTTTGAAGCTTATCCCAATTTAAGCAATGCGGGGGGTTCAATATAATCCACTGGGTTGGATAAGAGAATGCAAATAGCTACATGTATGTATATATGAAGAAAGATAGATGATATTGCAGGATTTGGAAGAGAAAGAAGGGTTGGGGATCCTACTACATATATGTATATGTAATGCCTATGAGTATCAATCCTTGTGTATGTTTCGAAGAATGGTTACAGAATACGATTTCATAGAAGAAAAAGTGCAGGCGATTTACGTTATGGAAGAATAAAAGTATATGTTATTTACTAGTTAGATAGTAATTACCCCTATCTCTTTGTTTCTAGCCCACTGCATTTAGATGGATTCCCATATCAGTCCTTTTTCTATTTTGTCTGTGATTGTGAATTGAATGAAAGAGAAAGAATAGAATAGCTTATAAACAAGGAAACGCAATAACTAAAACCGTATACATATCTATTTACATAAGGTAGAAAGGAAAAACGGCATATCGAAGTAGTTCTGAAAATTCAGTAATATTCTGAATTCCATTTGGAGTTTTTAGCTACTTCGACCCGATAGATTTTAGTGATAAAGATCAAAAAAGGAAAAAGAAGTGTAGTAAAGTAAATAGTAAAAGTAGAAGTAGAAAAAGAAGTAGATTAAGTACTAATTCATTGGTTGGTTGTATCATTAACCATTTCTCTTTTTGGTGCGAGGAACTTACCATGAATCCACTTATTTCTGCTGCTTCCGTTATTGCTGCTGGATTGGCTGTAGGGCTTGCTTCTATCGGACCTGGGGTTGGTCAAGGTACTGCTGCGGGCCAAGCTGTAGAAGGTATTGCGAGACAACCAGAAGCAGAGGGTAAAATACGAGGTACTTTATTGCTTAGTCTGGCTTTTATGGAAGCTTTAACAATTTATGGACTGGTCGTGGCATTAGCTCTTTTATTTGCAAATCCTTTTGTTTAATGTTTCATTTCATCGTAGAATAAAAATGTAAAAAAAAAAAGAATAAGAATAAAAACATAACCATAACTAAGAAATTTGAGAATTCTCAAATTAATAATAAGCGGAGTGATACAAAAAGAACTCTGTTCTTTGTTAGTCCTATCTATAAGGGGAAAGCATATGAAAAATATAACCGATTCTTTTGTTTCCGCGGGGCACTGGCCATCCGCTGGGAGTTTCGAGTTTAATACCGATATTTTAGCAACAAATCCAATAAATCTAAGCGTAGTGCTGGGTGTATTGATTTTTTTTGGAAAGGGAGTGTGTGCGAGTTGTGTATTTCAAGAATAGGTTGGATTTCACCGGCTGCACTTTCTTTATATTTATGTATTATTATTTATAGCAGAAATAGGAACAAAGGGTGCACAATCTCGACGAATTACTTCGGAATTGGATTTCATTCAGAAATCATATGTAAGAACCATAGCATTTCGTGACTAATTGGTAAATGAACTTTGATTCTCTATCAACCAATAATGTTGAGGTCTTTTACATGGTTAAAGATAAATTGTTTGAAGTCCAGGCACAGCATAGCATGGTACTCTTTCTACCGCTACGTTAGTACCGAAATGGTTTAAAAATGATAAAAAGAAAAAAGGAATAATTGGGAATTTATCCGATGTAGAACACTCATATGGATAAAATTCTTTGAACCATTAACTGGAAAGATGGGTATCTTCCCCCCCCCCTTTTTTATCCACTGCCGAATCGACGACCTATGTATTGTATTTGTATAAAATGTATTTGTATAAAAAAGAGAATTTTTTGGATGAAAAAAATCGAAATCTCATTCTAATAATAATGAGAATGAAGTAATGAAGTTCAGAATTATATTCAATTCTATTTCTATTCTATTAGAATTTTGATCTAATTTCTCATAGCATATAAAGAAGAAAGAATAGAATTCTTTTTTCTTTAAAATCTTTTTTTTTTTTCTTTTTGGAAATAAGTTGTAAATAAAGAACAAATAAAGAAACAACTTTGCTGACAATTTTTTCTTTTTTGTCTGGTCTGAAGAGTCCTCCTAAGATTCTGATATCAGTTTCGATATCTTTGAATATGAACAGAAAAGAGAGGATAGGCTCATTCCATTCAAAGATATGGGAATGCTCATCAATCAAAGAAAAGATAAAAGAAACAATTGAGCGTGAGAGCCAAATGAATCGAAAGATTCATGTTTGGTTCGGGAAGAGATATTATAGCTGTGAAATGAATGGAAAAATAATCTACTTTCATTAAATGATTTATTAGATAAGCGAAAACAGAGGATCTTGAGTACTATTCGAAATTCAGAAGAATTACGTAGAGGAGCCATTGAACAGCTCGAAAGAGCTCGGGTTCGATTACGGAAAGTGGAAATCGAAGCAGATGAGTATCGAACGAATGGATACTCT